TACATGATTTCTTCTTCATATAGATAGGTATAGGATCTATAGGGCAATTACTTAGAAGTACATTTTGTGCAACAGCCCTTCCTATCTGATAGAAAAAGATCCCATGATCCTGAACCGATCTTACCTGGGATCGCAAATCCCAAGTTTTTCTATGAAGAGCGGATCTAATTGTATTGGTGTCTATAATTGATTTATTCTGTGTAATACTAATCGATAGGGCCTCATTAGTAAGTGCTACAAGATCTCGTATATTGGAACCCATGGTTATGGACCCGAATCCATTAGTATGGAACATTTTATTTTCCAAGTGAAATCCCCTAGTATATGAAAGAGTGAAAAAGCGCTTTCGTTGTTGTGGAATAAGAAGCCTTCGTATCTTAATACACGTATTTAATTTATTCGGAGCTACTAGAGCGGGATCCACTTTTTGAGGAATATGAGTGGAAGCAATAACAAGAATATTTCTAGTGGACCATCTTTCACAATCCCTGGAGAGATAGTTCACTAATAGGCGGAGGGATAAGTAATTCGACTCATTCACATCCAGATCATGAATGTTTGGAATCCATATTATGCAAGGAGACATTGCTTTTGCTAATTCGAATTGAAGGGTGATAGAAAATGGGTCGATTTCCGGCATCATATCCATAGTTAGTGCATTCATCATAATTAGCAGCTCCAGCTCCGTATCAAGGCCACGATCGATATCGTGGCTAGCATCAATATCGTCACTAGCATCAATAAGAAAACCTTTAAGCGTGTTATCCAGGAACTTGTTCAAAAATACCGTAATAAAAGGAACATAGGAGTTTGTCGCTAGGTATTTGACCAAATAGGATCGTCCAGTTCCTATAGAACCTATCACTAAAATACCCCTAGAGAGGGATAAGGCTAAGCGGAGCGAAAAGGGTTTTCCATGAGATGGGAAATGAAACCTATTAGCCCCACATGAGGTTTGTGAATAAGTGATTGTCTGATAATGAGCAAGGAATACCCGTCTTTCTGCTAAACAAGATGTATTGAACTCATAATTCATTAGATACTTTTTATGAATGTTAACTAAGTACCGTAAGTAAATTGCTCCCGGTTGTTCAACCATTTGATACCCAGAGTCGTTCTTTAATAAATGATCACTATGAGTCAGACTCAATAGAATTTTATCAATCCTTTTTTCTGTCGTTAAAGTGGACAACTGAACCAATAATTCTCTTTCTTCTTCATCAATCGAATCGCTGCTCGCGACCCAGGATTCGATTTTATCCTCAATCCAATCACCGTTCACCCTTTTTCTTTTTCTTATCAATGAATAGATATCTTTACTTGTATGACTTAGATGTCTCGTATTTCTCGAAAAAGTGATTCGATTGATGGGATTTGGTATGATACTTAGGAGATCGATGATATCGATGAGATTAATATTAAAATATTTTTTATTAGAACGTATTGATTTGACCCCATAAGCCGGACCACCACCCAACGGCATGTTGCCGCCAGAAGCAGAACCCCGGATTTCTTCTAGGGAATCTCCTAATTGTTCCAGAGCAACCAGACAGAGATTCTTTAACCAGAAGGAATTCGATTCCGATATAGGATACTTATCCAGAAGTTTTCGCAACTCAATCATGTATGATGGAGTCATCAAAGATTTGACCTTTTTGAACTCTGGCTGTAACTCACTAGAGGCTCGGAAAACAAAGAGAAGATGTGGACGAACGAGATATCCAGCAACAAGAAGAATAAAAAGGATTGAATAGAAGAACTCCCGAACATTTGGCGATCCCAGATGTGTCCATATCAACGGTGACTCATTATTTCGATGAATCGTTTCTTCGGACAGAAGAAGATTATGTAAACACTTGTTCGAAATCTCACTTATCAGATTCCATTGTGGAAGACAAACTTTTTTCTGAAGAATTCGCCATGAGATATCTGATCCGTGCATAATATCATGAAAAACAGATACAAAGTTTTGACTGCTACTTAGTATTGGCAATAGGTCTGAAAAAGTATCGAAAAATAGACAATTTATATATTTGTACCCTGTCGAAGTAAGGAACCAGGGCATATATGTTTGGAATAGATTCCATTTTGAGAGAGTTGCAAAAGCGCTATCTCGTTGAAAGGTTCTATACATCTGCCCTTTCTCAACGCATTTCTTTAGACAAAGACTCCGTTTTTGCCTCTTTTCCGATGGTAAATATTTCTCAGAACATGGAGTGTAAATCAAACCCATGTTTGAATTGAAATTGAGATACTGATGCAAGTTCTTCCTTTCTGAATCAGATAGATTCATATCTGAAAGAGGTTGACAAAAAGTTCTTTCAAAATCGACTCTTTGTCCCTCTGTTAGAGGTGTTCCAGAAATGTCTGTGATCGAGTCAATAGTTTTACGAACGAATAGATCGGATCGAATTGTCAAATCGTTAGATATGAGTATGTTAGATACCTGTGACTCGATTGGTGAAATAGTATCTCTCTCCAAAAAAGCATGTTTTTTTTT